TTGACATGTAGAACGGGACTCTATCTTTATTCTCGTCCGATTAATCAGTTCTTCAAAAGATCTATCAGATTATGGAGTGAATGGTTTGATCAATTAATATTGGATTCTTTCTTCAATATGGAATCGATTCACACCAATTCTTCTGTATTATGTATACAGGCTTATCCTTCACTTTTCTGAAGTTTCGATAGAAGGATTCCTATACCAATGTATACAATTAACTCCATTCGTTAGAATAGCTTCCATCGAGTCTCTGCACCTATCTTTTTTTTTTTTCGCTTTCTGAACCTTTGCTTGTTTTCGGAAAACGTGATTTGGCTCAGGATTGCCCATTTTTATTAATTCCAGGGTTTCTCTGAATTTGAAAGTTATCACTTAGTAAGTTTCCATACCAAGGCTCAATCCAATTAAGTCCGTAGCGTCTACCGATTTCGCCATATCCCCTTTTGAGACGAAAATCTCATTGTGATCCCGTCCCTTTTTTCTTTCATTTATACCGGAACCGTTCAATTCATTAGATAGATGCCTGTCTCGAAAAAGTGTTTTCTCCTCTTTGTGATTTCTTGTGTATCTTCTTTCATCTTCTATAGGAGGCTCGTATTCGGTCCAATCAAAAACAATTTTATCATTTCTGTATCCGCAATTCAATATAGGTGGATACATACCCTATAAATCTGTCTCTCTTCCACTCATTTACCCATGAAATTGAAAATACTTGAACGGTCGATAATTTATTTATATTATTTTATAATTTATAAAATATAATAAATAAAAAAATTAAAATAATAAAAAAATTGAAATTATATATCGCTAGATTAATCTTATGTTCTATAATATTTAACAGTTATTATTATTTTAATTATTATTATTAAAATAAAAAGAATAATAATGAATTTCATATTTAATATGAATTATATTATAAATAGCGAATATGAATAGCCAAGAATGAAAATAGTTAATAGCAAAGATTCTAAGAGTTTATTGAATTCCTCTGCATGTTGAATTTATGTTATGTGAGCCTGCTTAGCTCAGAGGTTAGAGCATCGCATTTGTAATGCGATGGTCATCGGTTCGATTCCGATAGTCGGCTTTTCTCTATTTATTTTCTTTTTTACATGATTGATAATGCATCTTTGAAATCAAAGTGAAAAAAAAATGTATTCTTCTTTTCGCAAAAGCCATTGATTATAGGATAGGATAGGAATTTCCAACTATCTCACGAACAGAATCCTTTTCCTTTTCTATATATAGAAAACCGGAAACTGGATATTTATTCAACTCATCTCATTATTCTTTAATTAATATTAATAATAGAATAATACTTCAGTAAATTTTGCTTTATTTAGAATTTAGTTCATTTTTAGTTTAGATTTATTCTGTAGAATGAAATTTCATCAATAAGAATAAGAATTAATTAATAATTCATTATAAATAAGGAGTCTTTATGTCGCGTTACCGAGGTCCTCGTTTCAAAAAAATACGTCGCCTGGGGGCTTTACCAGGGCTAACTAATAAAAGGCCCCGAGCTGGAAGTGATCTTAGAAACCAATCGCGTTCCGGGAAAAAATCCCAATATCGTATTCGCCTAGAAGAAAAACAAAAATTGCGTTTTCATTATGGTCTTACAGAACGACAATTACTTAAATACGTTCGTCTCGCCGGAAAGGCAAAGGGGTCAACAGGTCAGGTTTTACTACAATTACTTGAAATGCGTCTGGATAACACCCTTTTTCGGTTGGGTATGGCCCCGACTATTCCGGGAGCTCGCCAATTAGTTAACCATAGACATATTTTAGTCAACGGTCGTATAGTAGATATACCAAGTTATCGCTGCAAACCCCAAGATACTATTGCGGCGAGAGATGAACAAAAATCTAGAGCTCTAATTCAAAATTCTCTCGATTCATCCCCTCAGGAGGAATTGCCAAACCATTTGACTCTTCAACCATTCCAATATAAAGGATTAGTCAATCAAATAATAGATAGTAAATGGGTCGGTTTGAAAATAAATGAATTGCTGGTTGTAGAATATTATTCTCGTCAGACTTAAACCTAACAAAAAGAAAATAAAGACTAATATAACCTATTTTCCTCCCTTTCGGCGAAGTAAATTAACCTAAGGTTAAGATAAATTAAGGGTTTGCTCCGGATTTTTCTTCCATTTAGGTGTCATAGACCGAGAGGGATATTTTCATTCCTTGTCTACTCGTTTCTTTAACAGTATTTTCCGTACCACAGCCATTAGGAATAGAGAATCCATATCAAAGAAAGGTCTAACTGTTGGAATAGTCATATATTGCTATTTGATCTAGATCTATTGATCTATTGTGGTTAGTAAGATCGGTAAATTAGGTGAAGGTAAGGAAAGAGAGGGATTCGAACCCTCGGTAAGCAAAAGCCTACATAGCAGTTCCAGTGCTACGCCTTCAACCACTCGGCCATCTCTCCTACATAATGATTATGACCTAAAAACCGAAAATCGAGTGAATAATTAATTATTCATATTAGAATTAGATTATTGGGTAGGTACAACCAATCAATTCTAAATAGAAAGCGATAAAAATAGAAAAATGTTTTCTTATAAAAACTGTTAAAAAAATTCTATTCATGTTTGCAAAAAAAATGTTATCTTCTTTTTCTGATTATCTATTTAATCTATTTATACTATACCGACCGCATTAAATCAATAAATTAGAAATTCTAACGAATCGACTGAGCTAGGGTTCTATATTTTATAGACTATGGTTAATGGATATCTTTAGATCATGATTCTATTTAGACTACGATTCCATACCAGAAGAATTCTCAAATTGCTTTTTAGGCCTGTTATCAACAAAAATCCTTATCCCATCTATCTATTAAAAATACAAATTGATAAACAATTTTTTTATAGTTGATTGTCTAGTGATATCCGCTAAGTACACAAAAAAAATGGGCCCATTTTCATCATACAATGATTACTCGATTCGATCCTTTTTCTTCTTTGTATCATAATTCAATCAACTTAGGTTTTTCTAAGCTGTAACTTCAATCAAATAAGAATAGTTTCTTTCGTTGATAGACTATTCCAGTAAGATGGAATCCAATGCGGTTCCCAATATTTATTTCTTAATTCTTATCAATCAATTCCTGTTCCTGTAATGTAAAAAAGAACAATTTGAATATTTAATATTGGGCCATATTTTTTAATGATAATGAATCTGTTTTTATGTTATTTCGTACTGTAAAATTCTTTTCCTTGTGGGATCATTTTCCCCCGAGAAGTAATGAGAACAATGATAGAATGGATTGCTACCTATGTCTAGATCGCGGATAAATGGAAATTTTATTGATAAAACCTTTTCGATTGTAGCCAATATCTTATTACGAATAATTCCGACAACTTCAGGAGAAAAAGAGGCATTTACTTATTACAGAGATGGTGCGATTTGACTTTTTTTTGACTCTCGGTTTTACGAGAAATACACATGATTCGTGATCGGGAAAAAAAGAAAAAAATCTACGCTTGTAGAAGGTAAAGTTTGGAAATAGAACAATTCCTTCTGTCGTGTATCCTCGATTAATGCAGCCTCAGATGCTATGTTTCAATTCTCGATTCTAGTATTGAGCGAAAGGTTATACCTATAGGTTCGGTATTACGGGTCAATCCTAACCAATAGGTAGCAGAGGGGAAGAAGCACTACACCTAGAAATTAACAACACGAAAACTTTGTTATATTATAAATTATCCCCTTCTTTAGCAAGCTTGGGACTAAAAGAATGGTTGGGACAACAAACATCCATCTCGTTTGTATTTTGGATACCCGTATAACCATCGAAGGCTGTTGAAGTGACTAATTCCTGGACATTGGGAAGCGTTGAGAACAAAGAAATTGTTGGAGTTATCTTTTCTCTCTAGTAACAATACGTTTGATGTTAAGAAAAGATCTCTTGCAGGAAGGTTGGCTAGAGATTTCTTGTAAAAACACTAGCCCTACTTAGTTCATAATGAGAAGATTTGCATCTTCTTTATCATTTTATCATTATGCACATAAGGGAGGAGCCGTATGAGATGAAAATCTCATGTACGGTTCTGTAACGGAGATTCTGTGAATTGAATGACGACCGTAACGGATGTCAGCTCAATCCGAAGGGAATTATGCGGAAGCTTTACAGAATTATTATGAAGCTATGCGACTAGAAATTGATCCCTATGACCGAAGTTATATACTCTATAACATAGGACTTATCCACACAAGTAACGGAGAACACACAAAAGCTTTGGAATATTATTTTCGAGCGCTCGAACGAAACCCATTCTTACCACAAGCTTTTAATAATATGGCCGTGATCTGTCATTACGTGCGACTATCTCCACTATAGAAATAAAAAGTAAATAAAGATCAAATTCACTAGTAAATACTAGAAAAAGGGCTTTCTACATATGCATTGTCTAAAACAACGATTTTTATCAGCTGTAGAAAAGAAAGAAACTTCATAGAAGTTGAAATATGAAGAAATAGATATGCCTAGCTGTTTTATTCTATGGGTAAAGGATCTAATTGATAGAGTAAGCACCGTAAAGATCAATTAGTAAGGTTTTGCGCCGATACAAAAATAACTGCTTACTTATGTCATGATGTGAGACAAATGTTAGGAATCCACTTATGTAATAGAGTCGATCCACTAAGATATTGAGCAGCGGTGTAGGATCAGATCCCAAAGATAGTAAGTCTTTCCTTTCGAAAGTCTTTTTCAAAAATTCTATATAAATTTCTATATGATATGAAACTGAGATAGTTACCTTTCAGAAAATTCTAATGATAGGCAAAATGTCTATGTTTTATTTTTCTGAAGGTGGGAGAAAAGATAAAACTAAAATAAACCGGATTTTTAATCCAAACTTCAGATTTAAGTTTGAAACTCATTTTATTAACTTCTTTTCATTAACCCGAAAAATGGGATAGATCTACGAGAAATCTTCTTCAGTTAGATATGGTAGATTCAAATGGAATAAAAAA